GCTAGTGTAGCTTAAACCAAAGCATAACACTGAAGATGTTAAGATGGGCCCTAGGAAGGTTCCACAGGCACAAAGGTTTGGTCCTGACTTTACTATCAGCTTTAACTCCATTTATACATGCAAGTATCCGCATCCCTGTGAGAATGCCCTTAATCCTCTGTTCGAGGACGAGGAGCGGGTATCAGGCACAACTTATTTAGCCCAAGACGCCTTGCTACGCCACACCCCCAAGGGATTTCAGCAGTAATAAATATTAAGCTATAAGTGAAAACTTGACTTAGTCAGAGTTAAAAGGGTCGGTAAAATTCGTGCCAGCCACCGCGGTTATACGAAAGACCCTAGTTGATATACACGGCGTAAAGGGTGGTTATGGAAAAAATTAAATAAAGCTAAAGACCCTCTAAGCCGTCATACGCACTCCGAGGATACGAAACCCAATCACGAAAGTGGCTTTAAACAAAATTACCTGACCCCACGAAAGCTAAGAAACAAACTGGGATTAGATACCCCACTATGCTTAGCCCTAAACTTAGATGTAACCTTACATACACATCCGCCCGGGTACTACGAGCACAGCTTAAAACCCAAAGGACTTGGCGGTGTCTCAGACCCACCTAGAGGAGCCTGTTCTAGAACCGATAACCCCCGTTAAACCTCATCACTTCTTGTTTTTTCCGCCTATATACCGCCGTCGTCAGCTTACCCTGTGAAGGTTCAATAGTAAGCAAAATGGGCTCACCCAAAAACGTCAGGTCGAGGTGTAGCGTATGAAGTGGAAAGAAATGGGCTACATTTTCTACATTAGAATATTACGAACGGCATCTTGAAACTAGATGCCAGAAGGTGGATTTAGTAGTAAAAAGCAAATAGAGTGTACCTTTGAATTAGGCTCTGAGACGCGCACACACCGCCCGTCACTCTCCCCCACATACTCCATTAATTATTCATAATAAACTAATTATAAACACGGGGAGGCAAGTCGTAACATGGTAAGTGTACCGGAAGGTGCACTTGGAATAACCAGAGCGTGGCTGAGATAGCTAAGCATCTCCCTTACACCGAGAAGACATCCATGCAAGTTGGATCGCCCTGAGCTGTATAGCTAGCTTAATTTACCAAGACTAATATTAAAACATTAAAAACCCTTATACAACTTTAACAATACAAACCAAAACATTTTACCGCCCAAGTATGTGAGACAGAAAAGGCAACCTTCTTAAAGCTACAGAAAAAGTACCGCAAGGGAACGCTGAAAAAGAAATGAAACAAATCATTAAAGCACAACAAAGCAGAGACTAATACTCGTACCTTTTGCATCATGATTTAGCTAGCCCAATTGAGCAAAGTGTACTTTAGTTCAAATTCCCGAAACTAAGTGAGCTACTCCGAGACTGCCTATTAATTAGGGCTAACCCGTCTCTGTGGCAAAAGAGTGGGGAGATCTCCGAGTAGAGGTGACAGATCTACCGAACTTAGTTATAGCTGGTTGCCTAAGAAATGAATAGAAGTTCAGCCTCGCACTCCTTATATCACAAATCTTAAAAATTACATGAATAAAAGAAACATGCGAGAGTTAGTCAAAGGAGGTACAGCTCCTTTGAAACAGAATACAATCTCACCAGGAGGTTAAAGATTATATTAAACAAAATAAACTGCTCCAGTGGGCCTAAAAGCAGCCATCTGAATAGAAAGCGTTAAAGCTCTGGCAGAACTTAAATTTATTATTTAAATATTATATCTAAAACCCCTAATAATACTAGGCTACTCCATGCCAACATGGAAGAAATACTGCTAAAATGAGTAATAAGAAAGAACTACTTTCTCCCAGCCCACGTGTACACTAGATCGGACCAACCACTAGTAATTACCGAACCCAATCAAAGAGGGAAATATGATTATATTAAATACCAAGAAATATTCACATAATTCAATCGTTAACCCCACACCGGTGGGCATATGGGAAAGATTAAAAGAAGAGGAAGGAACTCGGCAAATATAAGCCTCGCCTGTTTACCAAAAACATCGCCTCCTGCAAAAATCAACGTATAGGAGGTCTTGCCTGCCCAGTGACAAGTTAAACGGCCGCGGTATTTTGACCGTGCGAAGGTAGCGCAATCACTTGTCTTTTAAATGAAGACCTGTATGAATGGTGGAACGAGGGCTTAACTGTCTCCCCCTTCAAATCAATGAAATTGATCTGCCCGTGCAGAAGCGGGCATGCTAATATAAGACGAGAAGACCCTTTGGAGCTTAAGATGTAAGATCAACTATGTCAAGAATTACCAAACCAAATTAAACTAAATAGTAACTGATCCTTATCTTCGGTTGGGGCGACCACGGGAGAAAACAAAGCTCCCATGCGGACTGGGACTTCCCCTAAAACTAAGAAAGACATTTCTAAGTCGCAGAATATCTGACCATTTAGATCCGGCAATTTGCCGATCAACGGACCAAGTTACCCTAGGGATAACAGCGCAATCCCCTTCAAGAGTCCATATCGACAAGGGGGTTTACGACCTCGATGTTGGATCAGGACATCCTAATGGTGCAGCCGCTATTAAGGGTTCGTTTGTTCAACGATTAAAGTCCTACGTGATCTGAGTTCAGACCGGAGCAATCCAGGTCAGTTTCTATCTATAATGCTATTTTTCCTAGTACGAAAGGACCGGAAAAAGGGGGCCCATATTATAAATACGCCCCACCCCTACTTAATGAAATCAACTAAATTAAATAAAGGGAGAGCAAAACCCAAGAATCAAGACAAGATTATTAAGATGGCAGAGCCCGGTAATTGCAAAAGGCCTAAGCCCTTTCCCTCGGAGGTTCAAATCCTCCTCTTAATTATGATATCCCTCCTAATTATTTATGTAATTAATCCTTTAGCCTATATTGTACCAGTACTACTAGCAGTCGCCTTCCTAACACTCATTGAACGCAAAGTATTAGGCTATATACAATTACGTAAAGGTCCGAACATTGTTGGCCCCTACGGATTATTACAACCAATCGCAGATGGTCTAAAATTATTTATTAAAGAACCAGTACGACCCTCAACATCCTCCCCATTTCTATTCTTAGCCACCCCCATCTTAGCCCTATCATTAGCCCTATTATTATGAATCCCAATACCTCTTCCACATTCCCTAACCGACCTAAATCTAGGTATACTATTTATCTTATCTATTTCAAGCCTAGCTGTTTATTCCATCCTAGGCTCAGGATGAGCCTCCAATTCCAAATACGCCCTAATTGGAGCCCTACGAGCAGTTGCCCAAACCATCTCATATGAAGTCAGCCTAGGACTAATTCTACTCTCTATCATTGTCTTCACTGGAGGTTTCACCCTCCAAATATTCAACACAACTCAAGAAACAATATGACTTCTCATTCCCGCCTGACCATTAGCTGCTATATGATATATTTCCACCCTAGCAGAAACAAACCGAGCACCATTTGACCTAACAGAGGGAGAATCAGAACTAGTCTCAGGATTTAATGTAGAATATGCAGGAGGTCCATTCGCCCTATTTTTCCTAGCCGAATATGCTAACATTCTACTAATAAATACACTCTCAGTTATCTTATTCCTAGGTGCAGCCCATAATATAATAATCCCCGAACTCATCTCAATTAATATTATAACAAAAGCCGTACTACTATCCATACTATTTCTATGAGTACGTGCATCATACCCACGATTCCGCTATGACCAACTCATACACCTTGTATGAAAAAACTTTTTACCCTTAACCCTCGCCCTTATCCTATGGCACGTCGCATTACCAATTGCATTTATAGGACTCCCGCCACAATTATAGGAGCTGTGCCTGAACGCCCAAGGACCACTTTGATAGAGTGACTTATGGAGGCTAAAATCCTCCCAGCTCTTTAGAAAAAAGGGATTCGAACCCATGTTCTGGAGATCAAAACTCCAAGTGTTTCCACTACACCACTTTCTAGTAAGATCAGCTAAATCAAGCTTTTGGGCCCATACCCCAAAAATGTAGGTTAAAATCCTTCTCTTACCAATGAGTCCCTACGTCCTTATAATTTTATTATCTAGTTTAGGTCTAGGAACAACCCTAACATTCATAAGTTCCCATTGACTATTAGCTTGAATAGGCCTTGAAATCAACACATTAGCAATCCTACCATTAATAGCCCAACACCACCACCCCCGCGCAGTAGAGGCCACCACCAAATACTTCCTAGCCCAAGCTGCTGCAGCAGCCACTATCTTATTTGCAAGCACCATTAATGCCTGAATGGTAGGAGAATGAAATATTTACTGCCTATCACATCCAATCGCCACCACACTAATTATAATAGCACTAGCACTAAAAGTAGGCCTAGCCCCAGTACATTTCTGAATACCACCCGTTATACAAGGCCTAGACTTAACTACAGGACTAATTATAGCTACTTGACAAAAACTAGCACCATTCGCACTAATTATTCAAGTTGCCCCATTCATACACCCACAACTATTCATTACTTTAGGCCTACTATCAGTACTCATCGGAGGTTGAGAAGGTTTAAACCAAACCCAATTACGAAAAATCCTAGCCTATTCATCCATCGCCCACCTTGGATGAATAATTGTAATCGTACAATTTAAACCACAACTAACTATTCTCGCCCTCATCACATATATTATCATAACATCAGCAACATTCCTAACATTCAAATCATTACATTCTACAAAAATCAATACACTAGCCATAAACTGAACTAAAATACCAACCATTACAACCATTGCTACACTTGCCCTATTATCTCTTGGAGGACTCCCACCACTAACAGGTTTCATACCAAAATGATTAATTATACAAGAATTAACTACACAAAACTTACCATTAACTGCCACAATCATAGCACTTAGCGCACTACTAAGCTTATACTTCTATCTACGACTATGCTACTCCATAACACTAACAACCTCACCCAACACAAATAATTCTCTAACCCCATGACGCCTCCACAACATACAAAATATAATTCCACTAGCTACCTTCACAACAATAACCCTATTACTCCTTCCACTAACCCCATTAGTCCAAGCACTAATCAACTAGAGACTTAGGATAATACCAGACCAAAAGCCTTCAAAGCTTTAAGTAGGAGTGAAAATCTCCTAGTCCCTGAATAAGACTTGCAGGACTCTATCCCACATCTTCTGAATGCAACTCAGACACTTTAATTAAGCTAAAGCCTTCCTAGATGAGAAGGCCTCGATCCTACAAACTCCTAGTTAACAGCTAGACGCTCAAGCCAGCGAGCATTCATCTACTTTCCCCGCCCCCTTCAAAAAGGCGGGGAAAGCCCCGGCAGGTAACTAGCCTGCATCTTCGGATTTGCAATCCGACATGTTATACACCACAAGACTGCTGATAGGAAAAGGATTTAAACCTTTATTCATGGAGCTACAATCCACCGCCTAAACCTTCGGCCATCCTACCTGTGACGATCACACGCTGATTCTTCTCAACTAATCACAAAGACATTGGCACCCTCTACTTAGTATTTGGTGCCTGAGCCGGAATAGTTGGTACAGCTCTTAGCTTGCTAATTCGAGCAGAACTAGCTCAACCCGGCGCACTACTAGGCGATGATCAAATTTACAATGTCATTGTAACTGCCCACGCCTTCATCATAATTTTCTTTATAGTAATACCAATTATAATTGGAGGCTTCGGGAATTGACTTGTACCATTAATGATTGGAGCACCAGATATGGCATTTCCACGAATAAATAATATAAGTTTCTGATTACTTCCACCATCCTTCCTATTATTACTGGCCTCATCTGGCGTTGAAGCAGGTGCAGGTACAGGATGAACTGTTTATCCCCCACTCGCTGGTAACCTCGCACATGCAGGAGCTTCTGTAGATTTAACTATTTTCTCCCTTCATCTTGCAGGGGTATCATCTATTTTAGGAGCCATTAATTTTATTACAACTATTATTAATATAAAACCCCCAGCCATCTCTCAATATCAAACACCCCTATTCGTATGAGCTGTATTAATTACAGCTGTACTTCTACTACTCTCCCTCCCAGTCCTAGCTGCTGGAATCACAATATTATTAACAGACCGAAACCTAAATACCACATTCTTTGATCCGGCAGGAGGAGGAGATCCAATCCTTTATCAACATCTCTTCTGATTCTTTGGTCATCCAGAAGTATATATTTTAATTCTCCCAGGATTTGGTATAATTTCACACATCGTAGCATATTATGCTGGGAAAAAAGAACCCTTCGGCTACATGGGTATAGTATGAGCTATAATGGCTATTGGCCTTTTAGGCTTTATTGTCTGAGCCCATCATATGTTTACAGTAGGAATGGACGTAGACACCCGAGCATATTTTACATCCGCAACAATAATTATTGCAATTCCAACAGGCGTAAAAGTATTTAGCTGGCTCGCCACCTTACACGGAGGTTCTATTAAATGAGAAACTCCTATGCTATGAGCTCTCGGCTTTATCTTCTTATTTACAGTAGGAGGACTCACTGGAATTGTACTTTCCAATTCATCTTTAGATATTGTACTCCACGATACATATTATGTAGTAGCCCACTTCCACTACGTTTTATCAATGGGTGCTGTGTTTGCCATTATAGGAGCCTTTGTCCACTGATTTCCCCTATTTACAGGCTACACAATACATGATACTTGAACAAAAATTCACTTTGGAACGATATTCGTAGGTGTTAACCTTACCTTCTTCCCTCAACACTTCTTAGGACTAGCTGGTATACCTCGACGATATTCAGACTACCCAGATGCTTATTCATTATGAAATATTATTTCATCCATTGGCTCATTAATCTCCCTTGTAGCAGTCGTAATGTTCCTCTACATTCTATGAGAAGCCTTCACTGCTAAACGAGAAGTTTTATCAATTGAATTAACAGCTACAAATGTAGAATGATTACATGGTTGTCCTCCCCCTTACCATACATTTGAAGAGCCAGCCTTCGTGCAAGTGCAATCAAATTAACGAGAAAGGAAGGAATCGAACCCCCATAAACTAGTTTCAAGCCAGTCACATAACCGCTCTGTCACTTTCTTCTATAAGATACTAGTAAAACGAATATAACATTGCCTTGTCAAGGCAAAATTGTAGGTTAAAATCCTGCGTATCTTAAGCTTCACAGCTTAATGGCACATCCCTCACAACTAGGATTCCAAGACGCGGCCTCCCCTGTAATAGAAGAACTTCTCCACTTCCACGACCACGCTTTAATAATTGTTTTCCTAATTAGCACCCTAGTATTATATATTATTGTTGTTATAGTTACTACCAAACTTACTAATAAATACATTCTAGATTCACAAGAAATTGAAATCGTTTGAACTATTCTCCCAGCAGTAATTCTTATTTTAATTGCCCTCCCCTCACTTCGTATTCTTTATCTTATAGATGAAGTAAATGATCCACACCTAACTGTAAAAGCTATAGGACATCAATGATACTGAAGCTATGAATATACAGACTACGAAAATTTAACTTTCGACTCATATATAATTCCAACACAAGACCTAGTCCCAGGCCAATTTCGACTACTTGAAACTGATCATCGAATAGTAGTTCCAATAGAATCCCCCATTCGAGTTCTAGTATCAGCTGAAGACGTCCTACACTCATGAGCTATCCCAGCATTAGGAATTAAAATAGATGCCGTGCCAGGACGACTAAATCAAACATCTTTTATTACATCCCGACCCGGGGTATTCTATGGACAATGTTCTGAAATTTGCGGAGCCAATCACAGCTTTATACCAATTGTAGTAGAGGCCGTCCCACTAGAACATTTTGAAAATTGATCCTCTCTCATACTTGAAGACGCCTCACTAGAAAGCTAAATAGGGACTAGCGTTAGCCTTTTAAGCTAAAGATTGGTGACTCCCAACCACCTCTAGTGGTATGCCACAATTAAATCCCGCCCCATGATTTGCAATTCTTGTATTCTCGTGATTAATTTTCCTAACAGTAATTCCAAATAAAGTTCTAAACCACACATTCATAAATGAAGTTACAGCGCTCAGCGCCGAAAAACTTAAATCAGACACCTGAAACTGACCATGGCACTAAACTTATTTGACCAATTTATAAGCCCCACATACCTAGGTATTCCCCTAATTGCTATTGCACTTACCCTCCCCTGAATCTTAGTGCCAACTCCAACTAATCGATATCAAGCCAACCGATTAGTATCCCTCCAAAATTGATTTATCAAAACCTTTATATATCAACTACTAATACCATTAAATAAAGGAGGACATAAATGAGCTATAATTTTAGTCTCATTAATAATCTTTATCCTTACACTCAACATCCTTGGACTATTACCATATACATTTACACCAACTACACAACTATCACTAAATATAGGTCTAGCTGTACCACTATGATTAGCAACAGTTATCATTGGACTTCGAAATCAACCCACAGCAGCACTAGGACATCTCCTACCAGAAGGCACTCCTGTACCCCTAATTCCAGTTCTAATCGTCATCGAAACAATTAGCTTATTTATCCGACCTTTAGCACTAGGAGTTCGACTAACAGCCAACTTAACAGCCGGCCACCTATTAATTCAACTAATCTCAACCGCAACAATTACTCTAGTGCCCATAATAACCTCAGTAGCAGCACTAACTGCAATTTTATTAGTATTATTAACACTACTAGAAGTAGCAGTAGCCGTAATCCAAGCTTATGTATTCGTTCTATTATTAAGCCTATATCTACAAGAAAACGTCTAATGGCCCACCAAGCACATGCATATCATATGGTTGATCCTAGCCCATGACCCCTAACTGGTGCAGTAGCTGCTCTCCTAATAACATCAGGTTTAGCAATCTGATTTCACTTTCACTCCACAACACTAATAACTTTAGGACTAATTCTCCTTCTACTTACAATATGCCAATGATGACGAGATATTATCCGAGAAGGCACCTTTCAAGGACACCACACTCCCCCTGTACAAAAAGGTCTACGATATGGTATAATCCTATTTATTACTTCAGAAGTATTCTTTTTCTTAGGATTCTTCTGAGCCTTTTATCACTCCAGTCTTGCCCCCACCCCAGAACTTGGGGGATGCTGACCACCAACAGGCATTACAACATTAGATCCCTTCGAAGTACCCCTACTAAACACTGCTGTCCTTTTAGCATCAGGTGTAACAGTAACATGAGCACACCACAGCCTAATAGAAGGAGAACGAAAACAAGCAATCCAATCACTAACCCTCACAATTCTTCTAGGCTTGTATTTTACTGCCCTGCAGGCCATAGAATATTACGAAGCCCCCTTTACCATCGCAGATGGTGTATATGGCTCAACATTCTTTGTGGCAACAGGCTTCCACGGACTACACGTAATTATTGGCTCATCCTTCCTTGCCGTCTGCCTATTCCGACAAGTTCGATATCACTTCACATCAGAACATCACTTTGGATTTGAAGCAGCTGCCTGATATTGACACTTCGTAGACGTCGTATGATTGTTCTTATATGTCTCTATTTACTGATGAGGCTCATATCTTTCTAGTATCCAAAGTCAGTACGAGTGACTTCCAATCACCTAGTCTTGGTTAAAATCCAAGGAAAGATAATGAATTTAATTATAATTATAATACTTATTTCTACAGCCCTCTCAATAATTTTAGCTATGGTATCATTCTGATTACCTCAAATAAGTCCAGATACAGAAAAATTATCTCCTTATGAATGTGGCTTTGATCCACTAGGATCAGCACGACTACCATTTTCTCTACGCTTCTTCTTAATTGCTATTTTATTCTTACTATTTGATCTAGAAATTGCCCTACTACTACCACTACCATGGGGTAATCAACTGCCAGACCCATCCTATACACTCTTATGAGCTGCAACTGTTCTAATTCTACTTACATTAGGCCTAATTTATGAATGAATTCAAGGAGGCCTAGAATGGGCCGAATAGGAAATTAGTCCAATTTAAGACCTCTGATTTCGGCTCAGAAAACCACGGTTAAAATCCGTGATCTCCTTATGACACCAGTTTACTTCAGCTTCACCTCAGCATTTACCTTAGGATTAACAGGCCTAGCATTCCATCGAACCCACCTTATATCAGCTCTTCTATGTTTAGAAGGGATGATACTCTCTCTATTTATAGCCCTGGCACTTTGAATACTACAACTAGAATCAACTGCCTTCTCTGCCGCCCCTATTCTCCTACTGGCCTTTTCAGCATGTGAAGCCAGCGCTGGCTTAGCATTACTAGTTGCCACAGCCCGAACCCACGGAACAGACCGACTACAAGCCCTAAACCTATTACAATGCTAAAAATTTTAATCCCAACAATCATGCTTTTTCCCACAATCTGGTTAACATCACCTAAATGACTTTGAACCACCACAACACTTCAAAGTCTAATCATTGCCCTAATTAGCCTTACCTGAATTAAATGATCATCAGAAACAGGTTGAATAATATCCAATTTTTATATGGGTATTGACCCGTTATCAATACCCTTATTAGTCCTCACCTGCTGATTACTTCCATTAATAATTCTTGCCAGCCAAAATCATATTAAAACAGAACCTATTAATCGTCAACGAATTTACATCACCCTTCTAACCTCACTACAAACCTTCCTAATTATAGCATTCGGAGCTACCGAAATCATTATATTTTATGTTATATTTGAAGCAACCCTAATTCCAACCTTAATTATTATCACCCGCTGAGGGAACCAAGCTGAACGTCTCAGTGCCGGGACTTATTTTCTATTCTACACCCTAGCAGGTTCTCTTCCTCTACTTGTAGCCCTACTCCTACTATACCAAAATGTAGGAACCCTATCAATATTAACCATTCAATATTCACAACCACTAAATCTCAATTCCTGAGGAGATAAAATCTGATGAGCCGGATGTTTAATCGCATTTTTAGTAAAAATACCATTATATGGCATCCACTTATGATTACCAAAGGCCCACGTCGAAGCTCCAGTAGCAGGCTCAATAGTACTAGCCGCAATCCTTCTAAAACTAGGAGGCTACGGTATAATACGCATAATAATTATTCTAGACCCCTTATCCAAAGACCTAATTTACCCAATCATTGCATTAGCACTATGAGGGGTAATTATAACCGGGTCAATCTGCTTACGACAAACAGATCTAAAATCTTTAATTGCTTACTCATCTGTAAGTCATATAGGCCTGGTAGCAGGAGGAATTTTAATTCAAACTCCATGAGGTTTTACCGGAGCATTAGTATTAATAATTGCCCATGGTCTAGTTTCATCCGCCCTCTTCTGCCTAGCAAATACAATATATGAACGAACCCACAGCCGAACAATAATTCTAGCTCGAGGTTTACAAGTCATCTTCCCATTAACAGCTACCTGATGGTTCATCGCCAATTTAGCAAATTTGGCACTTCCACCATTACCTAATTTAATAGGAGAATTAATAATTATTACAGCAATATTTAACTGATCCCCTTGAACCCTAATTTTAACTGGAGCAGGTACACTAATTACTGCAGCCTACTCCCTATATTTATTCTTAATAACACAACGCGGGCCAGTACCCAAACATATTATTAACTTACAACCATTCCACACACGAGAACATCTACTCATAGTACTTCACTTACTCCCAGTCATCCTTCTCATCACAAAACCTGAAATTATATGAGGCTGATGATATTGTAGATATAGTTTAACACAAAACATTAGATTGTGGTTCTAAAAATAGAGGTTAAATTCCTCTTATCCACCGAAAGAGGCCCGACGGCAGTAAGGACTGCTAATCCCTATTCCCATAGTTAAACTCTATGGCTCATTCACACTGCTTCTAAAGGATAATAGTACATCCGTTGGTCTTAGGAACCAAAAACTCTTGGTGCAACTCCAAGTAGCAGCTATGGTAAACATTATTATAACTACTGCCCTACTACTAACCCTAGTAATCCTCGTATGACCACTTATCATAACTTTAAACCCAAATCCTCTAAACCAAAACTGAGCCCTTAAACACGTTAAGACCGCTGTAAGCACTGCATTTTTTATTAATATTATTCCACTAATCATCTTCCTCGATCAAGGAACAGAGACTATCATCACCACTTGAAATTGAATAAATATTATAAACTTTGACATTAACATCAGCTTTAAATTCGACCATTATTCATTAATTTTCACCCCAGTAGCCCTATATGTAACATGATCAATCCTAGAATTTGCATCATGATATATACACTCCGATCCCTACCTTAACCGATTCTTTAAATATTTATTACTATTTCTAGTAGCAATAGTCACACTAGTTACCGCCAACAATTTATTTCAACTATTCATCGGATGAGAAGGCGTTGGCATCATATCATTCTTACTAATCGGCTGATGACACGGCCGAACAGATGCCAATACAGCCGCCCTTCAAGCAGTTATTTATAACCGAGTTGGAGACATTGGATTAATCTTAGCAATTGCTTGAATTGCTACAAATCTAAACTCATGAGAAATTCCACAAATCTTTCTACTATCCAAAAACCTCGACATAACCTTACCACTACTAGGACTAATCTTAGCAGCGACAGGAAAATCTGCCCAATTTGGATTACACCCATGACTACCATCAGCCATAGAAGGCCCAACCCCAGTCTCAGCGCTACTCCATTCTAGCACAATAGTTGTTGCAGGTATCTTTCTACTTATCCGACTGCACCCACTAATAGAAAACAACCAACTAGCTCTAACTACCTGCCTATGCTTAGGTGCCCTAACAACCCTATTCACCGCTACCTGTGCCCTAACCCAGAATGATATCAAAAAAATTGTAGCATTCTCAACATCCAGTCAATTAGGTTTAATAATAGTTACAATTGGTCTTAATCAACCACAATTAGCCTTCCTTCATATCTGCACACATGCCTTCTTCAAAGCAATACTTTTCTTATGCTCCGGCTCCATCATTCATAGTTTAAATGATGAACAAGATATTCGAAAAATAGGAGGCCTACACAAATTAATACCATTTACATCATCCTGCCTTATCATCGGAAGCCTTGCACTTACAGGTATACCTTTCCTAGCAGGATTCTTCTCAAAAGATGCCATCATCGAAGCTCTCAATACCTCTCATTTAAATGCCTGAGCCCTAGTCCTAACTCTAATTGCAACATCCTTCACCGCAGTATATAGCCTCCGAGTAATCTTCTTTGTAACCATGGGCTCTCCCCGATTTTCTACTCTATCCCCAATCAACGAAAACCACCAAGCAGTTATTGCCCCTATCGAACGCCTAGCTTGAGGAAGTATCATTGCAGGACTAATCATTACCCTAAACTTTTTACCATCTAAAACCCCCACAATAACTATACCTATATCCCTCAAATTAGCAGCACTAATGGTTACAATCCTTGGCCTCATTATTGCCCTAGCACTAGCCACAGCCACCACCAAACAAATCAAAATTATACCTGCTCTTAAACTCCACAACTTCTCCAACATACTTGGCTTCTTTCCCTCCATCATCCATCGCACAATACCTAAATTAAACCTAATACTAGGCAAACAAGCCACCAAATTTGACCGCCAATGACTAGAAATTGGACCAAAAGGCCTACATCCCCTCCACCATTACCTCTCATCCCTCTTCGACAAAACCGATACCAATATCATCAAAATCTACCTAACCTTCTACTTAATTTCCACAGCCCTAATCATTATCCTCATTACCTCCTCCTAAACAGCCCGAAGAGCACCACGACTTAAACCTCGAGTTAATTCTAATACCACAAAAAGACATAATAATAGAACTCACGCACACGTAACTAATATTCCACCTCCAGCAGAATATATCAAAGAAACCCCACCAATATCCCCACGTACCATAAAAAATTCCTTAAATTCATCCACTACAACCCAACCACCATATCCACTTCAAAATCACCATAACGCCACACCAACTCCCAACAAATACATTAAAACATAAGCTTTAACTGACCCCGCCCCTCACGTCTCAGGAAAAGGTTCAGCTGCCAGAGCAGCTGAATATGCAAATACTACCAATATCCCACCTAAATAAATTAAAAATAACATTAAACCAATTAACGACCCACCATGTCCAACCAACACTCCACACCCAACTCCAGCTGCCATTGCCAACCCTAAAGCCGCAAAATATGGTGCAGGATTGGAAGCAACCCCAATTAACCCAACCACTAAACTCAACAAAAGTAAATTGAAAAAATATATCATAATTCTCACCAGGACTTTAACCAGGACTAATGACTTGAAAAACCACCGTTGTAATTCAACTACAAGAACATATGGTAATCCGAAAAACCCATCCCTTATTTAAAATCGTCAACGACGCACTAATTGACCTCCCCGCCCCCTCTAATATTTCCGCATGATGAAACTTTGGTTCCCTCCTATTACTATGTTTAATGATACAAATCCTAACTGGACTATTTTTAGCTATACACTATACTTCAGATATCTCCACTGCCTTCTCATCCGTGGCTCACATCTGCCGAGATGTAAACTACGGATGAATTATCCGAAATCTCCACGCCAACGGAGCATCCTTCTTCTTCATCTGTATTTATCTTCATATCGGCCGAGGACTCTACTACGGTTCATACCTATATAAAGAAACCTGAAACATTGGAGTAATTCTCCTACTACTTGTAATAATGACAGCCTTCGTCGGATATGTATTACCATGAGGACAAATATCATTTTGAGGCGCCACTGTAATCACAAACCTATTATCAGCAGTCCCTTATATAGGAGATATATTAGTTCAATGAATCTGAGGAGGCTTTTCCGTAGACAATGCAACACTAACCCGATTCTTCGCATTTCACTTTCTACTACCATTTGCAATTGTAGCTGCCACATTACTACACGCACTCTTCCTACACGAAACGGGTTCCAATAACCCACTAGGTCTAAATTCAGATGCAGACAAAATCTCATTCCACCCATACTTCTCATATAAAGATGCCTTAGGATTCATTCTACTAATCACAGCTTTAGCATCACTAGCCTTATTCTCACCAAACCTGTTAGGAGATCCAGAAAACTTCACCCCCGCCAACCCATTAGTTACTCCACCCCACATCAAACCAGAATGATACTTCCTATTTGCATACGCCATCTTACGATCTATTCCCAACAAATTAGGTGGTGTCCTAGCATTATTATTATCCATTCTAGTACTAATAGTGGTACCACTATTACATACTTCCAAACAACAAGGACTAACCTTCCGCCCAATTGCCCAATTCATATTCTGAACACTAGTAGCAGACGTCGCAATCCTGACCTGAATCGGTGGTATACCAGTCGAACATCCATTCATCATTATTGGACAAATCGCCTCAGTACTATACTTTTCACTATTCCTAATTTTAAACCCTTTAATAGGTTTACTGGAAAACAAACTCCTAAACTTTAATTGCCCTAGTAGCTTAGTCACAAAGCGCCGGTTTTGTAATCCGGAGATCGAAGGTTAAAATCCTCCCTAGTGCCAGAAAAGAGAGATTTTAACTCCCATCCCTAACTCCCAAAGCTAGAATCTTAAATTAAACTATTTTCTGTTAACCACATGTCTCGACATGCACACATATTATATGGTATAGTACATATTATGCATTACGCAACACTATGGTGTAGTACATATTATGCATGATATTACATCATGGTTTAAAACATTAAACCTAACCCGACCATAAAAAGGAGTCAACCTAAAACACTCTTGTCACCGACATACAAACGATATAATTACGCAATACAATTATTGAATAATACTCATGAACTCCTATAAGGACAGAAGAAATTGCCTACCTCCAATAACTGCACGTTCCAATAATTTTCTGCCCGACCCAACATAATACTAATTCAAATTAATTAATGTAGTAAGAGACCATCAACCCACAATACCTTAATGCACACGGTCCTTGATGGGGGTCAAGGGCAATAATTGTGGGGGTTTCACAATATGAACTATTACTGGCATCTGGTTCCTATTTCAGGGACATAACAGTAAATTTCCACACAACTATGAACTTCCCTGGCATAAGTTATTGGTGTTACCACTTATTAGCAAAAACCCCCCATGCCAAGGCGTTCATTTAAAGGCATGGGGTTTTTATTTTTTCGGGTCACTTTCACTTGGCAAATTCATGCACTCTACCAATAAACATGGAAGGAGTCCATAAATGGCACAAAACTGATAATGCATGATTTGATAACATAGTATCCTTTCATTGCATACGTTTATCCCGCGGGCATAATATACTTTTAATTCCACATATATTCCTATGTTTCCCCCTCTGCTTACGCGCGGTAAACCCCCCTTACCCCCCATGTCCAATAAGTCCCAATTAATCCTGTTAAACCCCTAAACCAGGTTGGGCCGATTGACATTGTCAACTATTATATTATGTGTTGATATATAGTATTGTAAATTCAAATCACATTATATA